CTATGAAATCTTGGATTTTTTGCTTTATGTTATATTATTATACTTCGCTTGCATCTAATAGCTTATAGGCTTCTTTCCTTGCTGCACTCATTCACTCCGGAAGTGACTACTTTACTTTCTTATACTAGCTATTCTAAGATCTACCTTATCTTGCTTATCGCGAATACTGAAAGAACTGGCGATTTACTGCTGCTGTTTGTGCTTATTTACCGTACTATGAGTGAGCTTGCTCGTACTTATTGATTGCATACTGTCTTGCTCCTCGCATACCACCGTACTAAATACCGATTTCCACCTATTTTATTTGCCTTTCTCGATTGCCTATTTGCGCTTTGAAGTCCTTATTCTCGATTGCAAGAGGAAGACCAATCGCTCTTATCCAACAGCTTCTATTTGCGGAACAGCCATCGCGTAACTACCGCGATTTGCTTACATGCTTGTTATAAGAATTCCTTACTCTCTTTGATACTCTCTATGGATTCTTTATTCTGGGCTAGGTAACCAAGTTAGTATACTAGCGGAGCTCTTGAAGGGGGGAAGTCTAAACGAGTAATAAAAAGGCTTATCTATATCATTAGTCCCCCCCGAAGCCCCGCGACCGTTGCGACAGGTAGACCGTTTGAGAGACTTGCAAGAGTTTCGAGAGTTAACGACAGGAGAGAGCGATTGAGAGACTTGATTACAACCGTTAGAGATTCGCGTTAGCATACTCGATATCGCACAGATCAATTGCAAGGGAGATCTAGATTGAATAAAGAAGATCGATTCATGTGGCCCTCTTACTCCCCTTACTTGATACGATAGAGATCAATCGTTTACTTCAACTAAAATCGATGAAGTACTGAAACTACTTCAACTTCAATGAATGAACTTCTTGCTTGCCTGCCACTCCTCTGAACTTCGCTACCTTACTATAGTTTTTTAAAGTGGAATGAAAGTCGATATTTTACTTTTTCTTTAAAAAAAGCTACGGCTTACAAAATAAAGGCTTTTTTCTCTCGTTTTCCCAGGACGTAATCACCTATGAGATGGCTTTCACAGGGCTTCTTGCTACAGAGAGATTGCCGTAGACAGCTTATTAAGGGAATGCTATCTTTAGCTCCTAGTAACGCGCATCCCTTTGATTGCTTCCTTCTGGAATCTCAAGCATTAGCAAAGTGGCTAGGGGACATACATTAATTCAGCGAGAGACCTCTGTCAACCAAGGTCTGAGGAATGGGAAATTCCTTAGTTTCAATGCTCAAGTAGTGATCTATTGCCGGGAGTATTCATTGAATATTTCATCATATACGCAAGCGACTGACGGCCTCGGAGGAGGGCTGACGATCTCCGGCTTAATCATTGTCTCGGCTTTCTAAAGCTCTGTCACTGGCTTGACTCTCCTGGTAAGGGAGCTACCATCGAATACATTCTTTTCTATCCTTCGAACTACTCTCTAAGCCCACGGGATTCTCAGGTTTCTCTATCCAGAATCCACCTACCCTAGCTACATTCAACTAAAAACTAGAAGCGGTGAGTCCTAAGTACACTCACTGTGAGGTAAGGAAGTTCATAGCCAGTCCTAAACCTCAAGGGAAGAAGAAGCAAAGAGCAATCTAATTCTAAAAGCGCCTTCTATCTCTACCCTAAAAGTCATCTCTTTCTTCGCCTAAGCTCCTCCCTAGCAGCACTCTTCAATTAGCTACTTCACTCAGGCCTATCTTGTTCTAACCTTCCTACTAGGAAGGACATTACAACAACAAAGAACCTAGCTACTGGGCTACCATCCAAGAACAAGAACTACTAGCAGCTGGAGGGGCAGGATAGGCTAAGAAGGCAGTCAAGGACATCAACTACCTAACAGCGGAAAGACCGATTAGGGATATAATCCATTCTTTTCCTTCCTATCTTTTCTAACCATACAGTTAACAACCAAAGACGGAAAGAAATTATATTAGATAGGATAGAGTAAGACCTACGAGAAAGAGAAAAACTAGGAGAGGAATGCCAACAACAGCGGATAAGCAGAAGCGGAAACCTATTATACTTTATATGCATTGCAGCTCTTGGAGTCTAAGACTTCTAACTCTTTAGCCTCATTGGACTCAAGGACTTAGATGAGCTAACGGTAAGAATAAAAACCTGACTTTAGGAAGGAAGGGGAGAAAGGAAGAACTATCTAACTATTAGATGAATGAGAGTGATTATATGACCATCTTGATTCAACCAAAAGGCCCATAGGACCTATAATGGGGGAGTAGCTGAGGCTATCTAAACTCTCGTTTAAATGCTTTAGAGAGGCCCCTTGAGGACAACTTCTTACAGGGTTTTCTTACCTTACTATATCATACTACTTTCACTGGCCTTTGGACTGAAGAGAAAGGGCATTCTAGCCCCTCTCTCTCATAACAGAAGAGAGCAACTACAGGAACTCTCTTAACTTACTGCCTTAGCCATAGCTTCATACTAGCTACTAGGAGAGACTTCGATGCACTCACCTTAGAGAACTTATAGTTAGGTAAGGAAGGGAAGATACCATCCTAGAAGTGAAGCTACCATCCTACAGGTAAGATCTATCTCTTCTCCTGCCTTGCTCTAACCTTCAAGGAAAAGGAAGGAGAAACTACAGGAAACTCTTAGACGCAAGGCTGCCTCACTCATATCACTGTACTAAAGGCAATCACAAACAAGAAGAGGTGAGTCCTTAGTACACTCCAAGTACAGGAAGGACACTTTAGCTACAGATTACTCCCAAAGGAAAGAAGAAAGATCCAATCTAATCTATTCTTTTCTTTCCTAGCTTCCCCAACCAGCTAGCTACTAGGAAAGAAGAGAGCTACTAGCAAGAGAGGGATAGATAGAAGGAGCGCAACTTTAGCTCTTTTCTTCACCTATCCAAGGGACGCACCTGATCAAATGTACCGTCCATCGGTATTAACCTCAAGACAGACATACACCAATCATGCGCAGGACGTAAGAGAGCTTGCTTAACAGCATTTGGGATTGCCGAAAATCATCGTTTTCCCAGCACCTTCTGCCTTAAAGGCCAATCGGCCCGAAGCGAAATAAATCATTAATTCATCGTCCGAAACATGGACACCTTCAATCATTGACTGACACACCTTATAGTATAGGCACATCAATTCATGAATAGAGAAAGCCCATCCTGACAAAAGATAGAATCCAAGTTCTCTTCTGGTCTATTGACCATGGAAAACTATCCTCATCAGGGAGTGGTTCCCCTCGCATTGGGAACACAACCCGTTTAGGAGCGAAGAAAGAGTACACAGGTTCTATGTACCGATATGCCCATTCACGAAGGTCATGTTTGAAAGGCCAAAGACGATGAAAGAGGAGTAGGACGAAACCGCAGGATTGCGGGTACAAGAGGCAAGCTTTATCCCATAGCGATAAGCTAAATCCCAAATCGCCCGGTAGAACGGAGAAGAACCATTAATAGAAGGATTATACGGGTTCTTCTGAGTCCTAACGGAGGACGCAGTCCACATGGGTACCCACCGAAACCCGAGATTCATAGGAATCTCGAAGCAACGAGGGATATACCTCTCGGTAAGGCTTATCGACAGGAAGACACCGCACCTTACTAACGCACAGCCCTTTTCTTGCTCTCCTGCACTAGCCGGGGCAGGGAAGACAGCTCCTACTACACGTACAGCTACTAGCACTCGCGGGATTGTAATCCCACTCACGGAACAAGCAAGCTAGGGGTTCCATAGAAAGAGGGCGCTTTAACTGAGTTGCCTACCTGCTCCGTCTGAGAGTCAGTCAGTAAGAATCAAACTTCAGTCAATCGAAAAATCCATGAAACCGTCGGTAATTCCCTCCACAGGTTTTCCAAGTCGCCTACTTAATCCAGAGATCCCGATCGCGAGGGGTTCGTGGTTCAATGCTAAATCTATCAGTCGATCCTTCATTCGAGCAATCCATCGCTCGTACTACTACTAAGAATTCAATCGAACGAGAGTAGTTACCTTTTTGCTAAGGATTACCACCTGCTGTCCATCCACAAGTGGTTCTTCCTCTGAAAGCAAGTGTGAAACTTATCCAAGATAGACGAGAGGAGAAGACCTTGGCTTGCCTGTGCTTGGAGTGGCATAAGATAAGGACTGCCCGTTCTTCTTCCTATTTTACCCGAAGATTACCTAGAATAAATGAATAGAATCGTCTGAAAGTCAGTATTTTTTTATTCTTACCCTACCCCTCCACTTCACACAGACTGAAACTGAGGGATTCGCTTCAGCGAGGGCAGTTCGCCTTCTCTGCTCACATCGACGGGGCTTGTTGCACCCTACTAATAAAGTCAGATAGTTGGTCTTTCCTTTCCTGTATGTTAGTAGCCCCAAGGGCCTTAGTTTGTTGAAGTTACTAAGCTAAGCACGATCCCTTAACTGGGCTCCTAGCTTGATAAGTGAGTTGTGAGTTGGTTTCCCTCTCCGAGTAGCGGCATACCCTTGTACAAAAAGAAGAAAGACCTTTTTATTTTAAAAGGAGTGGTCCTCCTACTCCAAGCTGAGTTAAGAAGTCCGGCATTCCTTCCGCAAGTCAGGACATTTCCCCCTTTATCCGGATCTGGCTTTCCTGGGTCACGTCTCAATAGAAGTAGTAGCATCACATCTTATTCTACAACCTCTTTAGTCAGAGAATCGGTTGCTAACCATAATAGGTAGCTTTTGTTCCTAGAGGAAAGAGTAGGGTGCCCTACTAATTGCGTAAGAGAAGAGAATAGGGCTTGCTCCAGTTCCTTATGCCCCAGATTCAGATCCAGATCGTGATCGAGACCTAGTTCCCACCGATGATCGTAAGCGTGATCCATCCATACATATCCTATAGTCACCACACCCGCAGCATCTCGCCCACCATATCCAGGCCCGGTAAAGGCAAGGGCATCACCCCACCCTGGCCAGGCCGAGAGAGATACGGCTAGCCGGCAGCTCAGCTCGCGTACTTCCTCGGGCAAGGTCTGGTCGAGGGGATCAAAGACTTGCATGGTCAACAAGCAAGCGTGGTCATAAGCAAAGCTTCGTCCATGGTTTTCGTCGGTATATGGAATAAGCTAGTAAGGTGGAGGATAGGTGGCTCGGTGCTCATGGTTTTCGCTCGGCTCACTCATAGGTTGTTATTCGGAGTCCGGATTTGAAGGATTTCGGTCCTTGATTTCGACGTCAAGTGAAAGAAGAACTCATTGGATGATTGTGCCAAGAAGTGGAACTCATTGGATTGTCATTGAGAGTTGTCATACCATAGTTCACCTGTGTTTGCTTGCTCTGCTGCTCAAGATCGAATCTTGTTGAACTTGCATCTTCTTCATCTTCGACATCTGCTTCAGTGGATGCTTCTGCTTTTGATGCTGAAGTTGATCCTTCCGCAGACCTTGACTATACCTTCCTTCACTTGACCACCAGCTGTTTATGTTCCAGCAGCAGGTGGCACGAACCGATTCAACAACATAGGAAAAAACTGCATATTCAAAGGAGGCGGGCAGGTTATTTTTGTGATTGTACGGACTCTTTGGTAATTCGAGATTTTAAAGGATTTCACTCTTAAATTGGTGATTTGTTCTTCGGTGAATTCCCATTCTTTCCTTGATTTCCCGAGTTGTCTCAAAAGCCTACTTATTCGCGTACTAGTTCTTACCAATCTCCCTCTCTAAGGAGGGAATGGGTTTGAGGGATTACCTTATTCTTGTTTGTAACTTGTTTTTGTAGTTCTTCTTCTTGTCCTAGGAAGCCTGTCTACCCTTCCTTCCTTTATCGAGTAGCTGGAGACTCCTGTGTGTAGAGCGCAGATCGTCTCTCTGGAAGCTCTAGAGCAAGCGAGAGTGCAGTTGGTTTCTTTCTAGAGAGCGGATGTTGATAGCCTGGTTGTAACCCTTCCGCCCAATGCTTCTGCCTTGTTGCTAGTAGGACTGCTCTTAGAGTAGCGTCCCCTCCTTAAATCTTGGTACTGAGCTAAGCGCAAGGTGTAGGTGCTCTCTAGAAGAGCATCACTAGAATGTCTGCTTCGAACCTTCTTTCAATCTCTTGCTATTGGTGAATCGACAGTCTTTCATTCTAGGGTCATTTTCAAATGTTGATGATGCGGCGTATTCCCAGTTTTGTGCGTCGAATGACCAGTATTGTTTGGTGAATCGGTAGTCTTTGTGCTCATTGCTAATTAGTACTGATTTGTGTAAGCTTGTTGCTGGGAAGTCATTCCCTTTGTATCTTCTTGGTAAAGGATCTCGGCTCTCTGGAATATTGGACTAGTGAGGGGCTTAGCCATGTGGCTAGCGCTGTGGACAAGCCTTTGCATGCGGACAGCAACACTTCTTCTAGGCGTAGGATCCGTTTCGCCAGGGTTTGTGTTGAAGTTAATGCCTCCCCTGGTCAAGGAATTGGATTTACAGGGCGAAAATGGAGATTGGCTGACTGTGATGGTTGAATATGATTGGGTCCCTCCTATGTGTAGCGCCTGGTTGGTCTTTGGTCACTCCTTGGCAGCCTGTCCTAAGTCTAAGAAGCAGGTGACCCCTAATCCACCTGAGGGTGGTAGCAAGGCTACCTCTAAGGGCGATTGATTAAAGTGAAGAAGGGGAAAGATGTTCTAGATAACAGAGTTTCCGATCTGCCTGTCTCTTCACAAGAGCCATCGAGTTGAATATTAGTGTTGCTGTCCGCTCTGAGAATTGCTCTCCTGAGAGCATTTCTGATCCTCCTTGTCGTCTAGACTGTTGGCAATGCCCCCCATCTCACAGCGTATTTGCCGAATCGGAAGTTAGACTTTCCGGGAAGGCTCTTTACCCATTTGCCATTGTCACTACTGGTACCTGACCCCGTGGGCCGGGTCTCATGTAATCCTCTTAAGTTTCATTACGTGGAGTCAGGGTTCCAAACCTATAAGTCTGTAGTTGACTCCTCATGGATAGAGTATGGCCCACTTCTGCCTTCCCAACAGTCCTTTCCCGACCTTAAGGAGAGGCCTATCGATGATCGAGCCTACAAGGGGTTATGTACAAAGAACGGTAAACCCTTATGTATCCGAAGACCTGCTCTTGCAGCAAGCATGCACCAATCAATAACCTTCACAATAAGACCACCTTACTATTGAGAGTTTTAGATTGCGTGAGGACCTAGGTCTGATCGTGTCACGGTAGTTGTACGCTATCAGTCATTGAGGAAGAATGTGTGCACCGTGGGATGGGCTTCTAGGCGCCTACCTTGTTACATTTTTCTGATCATGCATTTGGAGAGTTTTGTCTGGGTGTCAGAAGGTGTCAAAAGGAGATCCTGGTCCTATCTTGTTTGCTGCTATGCCAGGGAGAGTCGATACCGGGCCATCTTTCGTAGTTCTACCTGGACTGAGATGTACACATATTTTGACTTGAAGGTTAGTGCTAATGGAGCTTACTCTGGTCGTACGAATTTCCGTCTTGGTCTTTCCTGTCTATATGACGACTGGCTTTTTGTTGTCAGTGCTTGCTATCCACTGGGGCAGGCGCTCCTCGATTGGCTAGTGACTGGA